GGACTGCAAATCCTTTCTCCCCAGTTCAAATCCGGGTGTCGCCTGATCAACACAACAAATGGCTCGGAATCCTGCTTCGCTGATATAACTGGCCTGATTCTTGCCCGGTGGACGAAAAGAACTGTTGATACTTTATTTATCTTCAGAATCAGCTTCAAAATACGCGGGTTCTATGAAAGAAGGGCTGTAAATCTTTGCTCCGAGGATCCAGGGGGGGTTGACTTATAGGAAAGACTATAACTATCAATCTTTCCTAATTACCATACCCTACCAGTACCCTACCAATGCCCACTGTAGGGTCTCCTGATTCAGTCGTGAATTAGATCTCGCTTGGATTCGCCACGGGGGAATCCTAGGGGTTGTGGAGAGGGCTGAAGATACTTTGTATACAGGCCGTACTCGCGATAGGATTTCAGTGCTCAGCCAGTCATTCAATAGTGAATGGTTAACTGGCCCCTATAGAAGAAAGTAAAAAAGAATTTTTCTGTGGTAACCCCCGCAATGTAGCAATGTAATAGTGTCTACCGATTGTTTCACAGAAACAGAGATACGTAAGGTTTAGCTTAGGGAGAGACAGTTATCCATCTTGATTGATGGTATATATGTAGATATATTTTCCCTATGAAACGCAACAAAACAAAGAATAGATCTTACTATTACGACATGTTCCATTCCCCTAGTAACATCCCCTTGATACTTCCAATGGGTAACGTGTATCTGTTGCGCTTGTGCTTAATTCAATTCTTCCTCACCACAAATCAATCCTATATAGGAAATATATACTTGTTACAAGCGGATCCATTGGATCGGTTTGTCAATAGCTTTAAGTCATAATCTCATTTTTTTGACTCTGCACCACCAATTCCCCTATTATTATTTTAGGGATCAATAATGTAACAATTCCTTTATATTCATCGAGATAGGGGGCATGATTCACATGGATATAGTAAGTCTCGCTTGGGCTGCTTTAATGGTAGTTTTTACGTTTTCCCTTTCACTCGTAGTATGGGGAAGAAGTGGACTCTAAGGGTACTACTAATTGAGTGTAATTGAGTTGAGTAATCAGCTTGTATCAATTGTTTAATTTCATAATTAGATCGTTTTATGTTTAAATAAACATATCTTCCATCTCAAAATTCCACAGAAATTTAGTAATTAATTACCTTTAATTTGAATTTAACCTTTGGATCCGCTATCTCAATTATTCCCGCGTTCGTATTTTGAAAATCAAAGCAACTCCCCTGATAATGATAGAAAATTGATTTTTTCCAATCAAATTTATTCTATTCCTCCAAAATATTCCATTTCATTTTGATGAACCCGTTCTTTCTTACCATAACATTAACATCATAATGGATATTACAATGAGGAGCAACAATCCCTATTTGATTTCTTTCCCTCTTTACTGTTCAAAGGGGGAGTCGTTCTAGAGTAGATACAACTTTATACTGTGGGCAACCTAACCTTGGAGAGGCTACGCATAAGAAAAGAAGAGCGCCCGGTGATCCACATATACTTACCTTAGACTCCTGGCATTTTATTTATGCTTTATCGCCTCACCATCAGGGTTCAAGCATGAAAAAAGGTCTACTACCCCTTTTCCAGATACGAATAACTTACCATAGAACTCCTTGGATCGTCTAGTACAGATCATCCAATTCACAATTATTTCTTTTTCTTCGGAATTGAATTCTAAAAAAAATTACTTGCCTTTCTTTTGTATATGCGCATACTACTCCTCCACTCTTTCGCAATAGTTAAAAAAATTAGTTCTAAATCTTAATTTAATCAAACAAAAATCTATCCTGATTACTGATTATCATTATGAAAGTTATTAACTTAATTAAAGAGAAACCTATGAATTAGAGCAATTACAATTAAGTTATTAACTTAGATTATTTCGGATTCATCAAAATAAAAACGAATGGATGGGTGGAGCGAAGAGATGGAATGGGAGTGCTATTTGAATCTATATATATATATATTATAATATGTGATAATGAATTTATGGATTTGCATCCACATGTATGTAGATACATATTGTATTGTAGATTGATTGTAAATTGATCTCTATCAATTCCATATTCCATATCTTCACACAATAGATAGTACGGTAGAAAGGTTCATATAGTTCTCCCCACCGTACTATCTCATCTATTGGATACATATACCGCGGATTCAATCCAGTCTGCTCATTTCATTTAAGACTTGGAATTGTAATCCCTTTCTTTCATTTATTGAATCATTTTTAAAAGAACTAAACTAATAAAATAAGACTAACTCAAGTTTCATTCAAATTAATCATTTTGACTGACTGTTTTTACGTAGATGATAAGTAAAAAAGCAGTAGGAACTAGAATGAACAGCGCAGTAGCAATAAATGCGAGTATATTTACTTCCATAATCTCATAATTTAATTTTATTTTGCTTCGCAAGAAATCGGGATCTAATCCCATAGAGATGAGAAATCCTTCTCCATAATTTTGAAATTCAATGGGATTAATGAAATCCTGATGATACTGAATCGGATTATAATATCATGAATAACAATATCTGATCTATCAAATCAATTCATCGTCGAGAATTGAATAGTATAACATAGGAAGATCTTTTATCCATACTGAATCGAAAAATTGCATTTCTGACCCCCACCCAAGAATCCCTTTGAATTTCTCATATTTTTCTACTCTTTCGTTCCTTTCTATAACCCGCCGTCCTCATTCTTTATAGAATGATATCATATGAATGAGGTTCGACCAGCATTCCATCCGTCACAGATCCAAACAGTAGAAGTGAACTGGAAAACGAATTAAGTTCTAAGCTAAGTTTTTGTGATGACCTAATCTTCTTGAAAGACAGAGAAAAATGAAAAAAAGATTATTTGTTCTATTTTCTATTCTCCACCCCCAGAACAGAAAGACAGGATCTTTGATTGATCTTTTATTAGTATCCGTATCCTCCTTCCTTTCCTTGATTCAGACGTATAAATCGAGAATCCAGCGTGCAATTTGGGCGAGATAAAGAGATTGTCCCCAATTCAATTAGTAATTGAGCTTACCTTGCCCGATGATAAATGTGAAATAAGGATCCTTCCACCTGGAATTAGATACTGCTCTTTGTCTCCTCCCCTTCGCGGAAGGCGGAGAGATGAATCAATCGATTCATAGGATCCCAGGTTGGTGCGGGACTGACGGGGCTCGAACCCGCAGCTTCCGCCTTGACAGGGCGGTGCTCTGACCAATTGAACTACAATCCCAAGAAAATGAGGTGTACAGCTTACATTATTTATTGTTTTACATTTTATTTCTCGGATTGGCTTAAAAGAATTCATAGATCCAGATTGTTAGAAACATCAGAACATGGAGGAACAAATAGAATCAAGTTGACTCTTTATTCCTCCATATCATCATGTATTTTTGGAGTACGGATTGGTTATATCATCCTCAAGGATCGGTGAATTCTTGGGCCGAGCTGGATTTGAACCAGCGTAGACATATCGCCAACGAATTTACAGTCCGTCCCCATTAACCGCTCGGGCATCGACCCAGGAAGAATCAATTGTCGGTTTATTGATAATTCATGGTCAACTTTTCTTTCGTCGTACCCTACTACCCCCAGGGGAAGTCGAATCCCCGCTGCCTCCTTGAAAGAGAGATGTCCTGAACCGCTAGACGATAGGGGCACGCCCACCCGATCGCCATCATACTATACTCATAGTATGAGTAGTTTTTTGGAATTGTCAATATAATGAATGCTAGGATACGAACAACCTTTCGTGCTTTCGTGATTCCGTATACATATAATATTAATGTAATAAAATTTCTCTATTGTTCATTCAGGAACCATTCATTCAGGAACCATTCATTATATATTCTTATATAATATAAGAATAACAATTCTTATATAACAAAGATTAATTATATAATCTAATCATAATCAAACTAATCATAATCAAAATAATGGAGTATAGGGGATGTCTTGCCCGACAGAAAAAGTCAAACCCATTCATTCTAATTTTCACTCATTGATTCGCGCATCGTTAAGATATAATAAACATAGACTGTTATATTACTATTATATTAATTTAATATATGTATTTATATATGTATTTAATTAACTATTCATTGTTCCTGAATGAGCCCCCATCTGTATATGTATATTGTATATATTATATACAATATATACAAGATATAATTGTACAAGATATAATTGTACAGGTATATCCAGTAGATTCTTAGTGGGCTAAATTTTGGAATTAAACGGGCCCTTTTAACTCAGCGGTAGAGTAACGCCATGGTAAGGCGTAAGTCATCGGTTCAAATCCGATAAAGGGCTTTTCCATGAAGCTGCAATGGTCATTTTTCCGCATCCGATAGAGATGGTATAAAAAAGGGAACTGCCTGTCAAAGTTCTAATGAGTTATAGGGTTGAACACTTGTTTATTCATTATGATAATAGGATGTCCCGCATTAGGCATTAGGAAGACTACTATGTTACTAAGGGATATACTCTCGTTATTCAGATTTTTTGTCTTGGGACATATATATTCTAGATACCCAAGTAGCAATTACCAAAGTATTCATACTTCTCTCTTGTTCCAATCAGGATCAAATCCAGCGGAAAAATGAGAAATGGAGAAAAAAAGTAAGTGGACCTGACCCATTGAATCATGACTATATCAGCTATTCTGATACTAAGACTGATAGCAAGATTCGATATAAATGAAATTGTGCAAGCAGATCCGTAATTTCCTTGGACCACGCAACATATTGTGGGTCGATTGAATCTTCTTCCTCCTCCTGCGTGCCCCATAGGAATATCCATAGGAATAAATCGCTATTTATTTTCTCTTCTCCACCGAAACCGTTCATTCTGAGTTACAAGAGCAATCTATTTTTCAATATCTTTGACTGATTCTAGAAAAAAAAGACTAGGTTATGTCTATATAGGATTTATATACAGATATCTGATCATGAACTCACGCACCATTCCCTACCGAT